TTTTTTTTTATTTTATATATAAAAAGATTAAGAATGGTTTAGAAATTTATTTAAAGAATATTTAATTTTAATTTATTTTAAAAATTTTGGAATTTTTTTTAGTAATTTTATAATAAATATATTAAATTTTTATTATATTATTAATTTTAATAATATAATAAATTATATTTAATTTATTAATATAATTAATAATATAATATAATTTATTAATTTATAAAATTTTATATAGCAATTTAGGTATTTAATAATTATTATGAAGGAAAAAAAAAAGAAATTATTCAATGTTTATTAATGTCTATTAAATATTTTATTATATGTATTTTTTTATATATTAAATATTTATATATACATACGTAAATAAAAAAGAATAAATTAATAATTTAATAAATTGTTAATATATAAATATATTTATAATATTATTTTGTTATTTTTAATAAAAATATAAAAAATTAAAATTAAAAAAAAAAATCTATATGAAAAATTTTTATATATAAATAAATTTTTTATGATTTAAAAAGTTTAATTTGAATTTATTTTACATATAAATTTTAGTATATATTTTTAATTTATTTTAAGAATTTTTAAAAATTAATTTAATAGTAATTAATATTAAAAATTTAAGAAATTAAGATTTAGTAATATTTAATGATTATTAACAAATTTTGTGCCAGCAGTTGCGGTTAAACAAAAAATAATTTAAATTTTATTAGTAAATAATAAATATTGATATTTTAAAATTAAATATTAAATTATTAGGTGAAATTTTAATTTAATTAAAATTTTAATTAATAATTATGATTTATAAAATTTTATTAAAAACTAGAATTAGATACTCTATTATTAAAATTTAAATAAAAATACTAAAATAGTATATAATTATTTATTGAAACTTAAATAATTTGGCGGTATTTTAGTTCATTTAGAGGAATCTGTTTAATAATTGATAGTCCACGAATAAATTTACTTAATTAATATATTTTGTATATCGTTGTTAAAAAAATATTTTTTAATAAAAATAATATTTTAAAATTTTTAAAATAAATTAATTCAGATCAAGATGCAGATTATAATTAAGAATATAATGGATTACAATAAGAAATGATTATATGAATAATATTTTTTAATAATTATTTGAAGGTGGATTTAAATGTAATTTTATTTAGTTTATTAAAATGATTAAAAATTGAAATATGTACATATTGCCCGTCGCTTTCATTAATAAGTTGGAATAAGTCGTAACATAGTAGAAGTACTGGAAAGTGTTTCTAGAAAGATCAAATTAGAGCTTGAATAAGTATTTCATTTACATTGAAAAGATATTAAATTTAATTAATTTGAGGGGGAAAAATTAATAATTATTATATTAATAAAAAAATTTTTAAATTATATTTTAATGGGGGTTAAAGTATATATATAGAAAAAATTTTTAAATTTATAGTAAAATAGTATTGTAAAAGAATTTTGAAATAGGGGAAATTAATTTAATAAAAAGTAAGTTTAATTTATTGTATCTTGTGTATCAGAGTTTATTAATAATATTTTTTGGGTAAAAATTTCTCGAATTTAAAAGAGTTAATTAATTATAAAAGTTAATGTAGTATAATTATTTTTAATAGTTAATTAGAAATGAAATGTTAATCGTTTTTAAAAATATCTAGTTTTTTTAGAAAAAAATTTAATTTTAAATATTATAATTTAAAATTTTTATTTAATAAAATTTTAATGGTTAATATTAAATATTTTAAGGGATAAGCTTTAAAATAAATTTTTATAATTAATTTTAAAATTAATTAAAATTTTAAAATTTAAATTGTTTAATAAATTATAATTTTTTATAAATAATTTAATTATAATTAAAATTTAATAAAAAAAATTTAAATTTTTATAAAAAAATATATTTTAATAAAATAAAATTAAATATAATGATAAAATTAGTATATAAATTCAAATAAATAAATGAATTTAATTGAAGTTAATTAAAGGAATTCGGCAAAATTTATATTCACTTGTTTATCAAAAACCCCTCTTTTTGAAAATAATTTAAAGTCTAATCCGCCCACTGATAAATTATTAAAGGGCTGCAGTATTTTGACTGTACAAAGGTAGCATAATCATTAGTCTCTTAATTGGTGACTTGTATGAAAGATTGGATGAAATATATACTGTCTCTATTTAATTTATAAAATTTAATTTTTTAGTAAAAAAGCTAAAATGAATTTAAAAGACGAGAAGACCCTATAGAGTTTGATAATTTATTTAATTATTATTAATATATAAATTTTAAAATTAAAATTAAATAAATTATTTTGTTGGGGTGATAGAAAAATTAAATTAACTTTTTTTTATTTTATACATTAATTTATGAATGAATGATCCATTAATAATGATTAAAAGAAAAAATTACCTTAGGGATAACAGCGTAATTTTTTTTTTTAGTTCAAATAGGAAAAAAAGTTTGCGACCTCGATGTTGGATTAAGATAAAATTTAAATGCAAAAGTTTAAAATTTTGATCTGTTCGATCATTAAAATCTTACATGATCTGAGTTCAAACCGGTGTGAGCCAGGTTGGTTTCTATCTTTAAATAAGAATGATATTTTAGTACGAAAGGATCAAATATCAAAAATAATTTTAATAAAATGAATATTAATAAATAATTAATTTAACTATTTTGGCAGAAAAAATGTAATGATTTTAGAAGTCATAAATATATAATTATTTATATATATAGTAAATGATAATTAATGATATTTATATATTTATTATTGGTAGGTTAATTTTAATTATTGGGGTGATAGTAGGAGTTGCTTTTTTAACTTTATTAGAACGTCAAGCTTTAGGTTATATTCAAATTCGGAAAGGTCCTAATAAAGTTGGGTTTATAGGAATTTTACAACCCTTTGCTGATGTAGTAAAATTATTTACTAAGGGACCGACTTTTCCTAATAATTCAAATTATATAGTATATTATTTTTCTCCTATTATTAGAATTAATGTTGTTTTAATATCTTGATTGTTAATTCCTTATTATTTTAATTTTATTAGTTTTAAATTAGGAATTTTATTTTTTTTATGTTGTACTAGAATTGGGGTATTTACAGTGATAATTGCTGGGTGATCTTCAAATTCTAATTATGCTTTATTGGGGGGTTTACGAGCTGTAGCTCAAACGATTTTTTATGAAGTTAGATTAGCTTTAATTATATTATTTAGAATTATTATAATTATGGACTTTAATATACTTAATTTTTTTTTTTATCAAGAAATTATTTGATTTTTTTTTTTAATGATACCTTTAAGATTATGTTGATTATCATCAAGATTAGCAGAGACTAATCGAACTCCTTTTGATTTTGCTGAAGGGGAAAGAGAATTGGTGTCAGGGTTTAATGTTGAGTATAGAAGAGGGGGATTTACTTTAATTTTTTTATCAGAATATGCTAGAATTCTTTTTATAAGTATATTATTTGTTTTATTGTATATAGGCGGCTATAGATTAAGATTAATATTTTATTTAAAATTATCATTTATTTCTTTTTTATTCATTTGAGTTCGGGGGACTTTACCTCGTTATCGTTACGATAAATTAATATATTTATCTTGAAAAAGTTATCTTCCAATTTCATTAAATTTTTTATTATTTTTTTGAGGTTTAAAGATTTTTTTTTAGTTAATATTTTTAGTATAAATTAATAGAATAATAAATTCTTTCTTAAGTTTTCAAAACAAATGCTTAACAAGCTCATTAATTAATAATTATTTGAAAATTAGATTGTCTCAGTATTTTCTAATAATTGGGTTAATAATAAAATAAGAAAAATATAATAAAGTTAATAATTGACTAGTAAAAATATAAGGTTCTTCTACAGGTCGAGCTCCAGCTCAAGTTAATAAGATAATTGTAGTTACTATGATTCAAAATAAAATTTGATTTAAAGGATAGAATTGAATTCCTTGAATTTTTTTATTGAAAGTTAAAGGTAAAATAATTAAAATTAAAATAGATAGAATTAAGGCAATAACTCCTCCTAATTTATTGGGGATTGATCGAAGAATAGCGTAAGCAAATAAAAAATATCATTCGGGTTGAATATGAATAGGTGTTACTAAAGGATTAGCTGGGATAAAGTTATCAGGATCTCCTAGTAAATAGGGATTAGTTAAAGTTAATAATCTTAATATTAGTAGTAAAAAAATAAATCCGATTAGATCTTTAAAAGTGAAGAATGGGTGAAAAGGAATTTTATCAATATTTCTATTAATTCCTAGGGGATTATTAGATCCTGTTTGATGTAAAAATAATAAATGGATTATAGTTAATATTAAAATAATGAATGGTAGAAGAAAATGAAATGAGTAAAATCGGGTTAAAGTTGCATTATCAATTGCAAATCCTCCTCAAATTCAATTAACTAGTATAGATCCTAAATAAGGGATGGCAGAAAGTAAGTTAGTAATTACTGTTGCTCCTCAAAAAGATATTTGCCCTCAAGGTAAAACATACCCTATAAAAGCTGTTGCTATTAAAATAAATAAAATAATAATTCCTACTATTCATGTATATTTTAAATTAAATGATTCATAATAGATTCCTCGTCCAATATGTAAATAAATACAAATAAAAAAGAAGGAAGCTCCGTTAGCATGAAGAGTTCGGATTAATCACCCATAATTAACATTTCGGCAAATATAATTAACTCTATAAAAAGCTAATTCAATATTTGCTGTATAATATATAGTTAAAAATAATCCTGTAATAATTTGAATAATTAAGCATAATGCTAAAAGAGATCCAAAATTTCATCATGCTGAAATATTAGAAGGTGAAGGTAAGTCAATTAAAGAATTATTAATAATTTTTAATAAAGGATGTGTTTTTCGTAAAGGTAAAAATTTATTTATCATTAGTATATTAATAATTAATAGATCGAATAGGTCCAAAAAAGATATTTGTAATTTTTACAATAGCTACTAAAGTAATAAATAGATAAATAATTAATATTATTATTAATAAATGAGTTTGATTATTATATAATTTAGATAAATTAATTTTATTTTCATTATTGAAAAAAATAAAAAAATTTATTATATTTTTTATTTCATAATTAAATGATAAATTTAATCAATTTAAATTATATATATATCTAAAACTGAAAAAAAGTGATAATGTTAATAAAAATAATATAATATTTTTTAAAAAAAAATTTATATTAAATAATTCATTAGAAGCTACTCTTGATACATAGATAAATAAAACTAATAATCCTCCTAAAAATACCAGGAATAAAATATAAGAAAATCAATAAGAATTAATAAGTATGCCAGATAAAAGACAAATAATAAGAGTTTGGATTAGAATTATTAATCCTATTGATAAGGGATGATTTAAAAATAATATTATAAAAGAGAATATAATAATTAATAAAGAAAAAAATATTTTTAACATTTTCAAAGAATAGTTTACATAAAATAATAATTTTGGAGATTATAGACAAAGAGATTCTTTTTCTTTGAAGTTTTTAAAGATTAAACTTATTTTTGATTTACAAGACCAATGTTTTTTTTAAACTATAAAAACTAATGATAGTATTAAATATATGATTTTTTATTTTATTAATATTTATATTTGGTAATATAATTTTTATTTCTAAACATAAACATTTATTAATTGTTTTATTAAGATTAGAATTTATTGTTTTAAGAATTTTTTTTATGATAGTTATATATTTAAGTTATATTGAATATGATATATATATATTAATAATTTTTTTATTATTTTCAGTTTGTGAAGGAGCTTTAGGATTGGCTATTTTAGTTTCTATAATTCGAACTCATGGAAATGATTATTTTCAAAGATTTAGAATATTATAAATAAATGATAAAATTTTTATTAATATTAATTTTTATAATTCCTTTATGTTTTTTAAATAATATATTTTGAATGGTTCAAATAATTTTATTATTTATAATATTTTTATTTATAAATTTAAATATAAATATTATAAATTTTTGTAATTTAAGATATATCATAGGATGTGATATAATTTCTTATGGTTTGATTTTATTAAGAATTTGAATTTGTTTATTAATAATTATAGCAAGAGAAAATTTAAAAAAATTAAATTTTTATATTAATTTTTTTTTATTTAATGTTATTATTTTATTAATTATATTATATTTAACTTTTAGAGTTATAAATTTATTTATATTTTACTTATTTTTTGAGGGAAGATTAATTCCTACATTAATGTTAATTATTGGTTGGGGATATCAACCTGAGCGAATTCAGGCGGGTATATATTTATTATTTTATACTTTATTTGCTTCTTTGCCTATATTAATAGGAATTTTTTTTATTTTTAATAATTATAATTGTATAATTATATATTTTTTTAAATTTTTTAATATAAATTTTTTTTTATTATATTTATCTATAATTTTAGCTTTTTTAGTTAAAATACCAATATATTTTGTTCATTTGTGATTACCTAAAGCTCATGTAGAGGCTCCAGTTTCGGGATCTATAATTTTAGCTGGAATTATATTAAAATTAGGGGGTTATGGTCTTTTACGAATTTTAATTATTTTTCAAAAAATTAATATAAAATATAGATTAATTTGAGTAATTATTAGTTTATTAGGGGGTTTATATATTAGATTAAATTGTTTTTGTCAAGTTGATATAAAATCATTAATTGCTTATTCATCTGTAGCTCACATAAGATTAGTAATTTGTGGAATTATAACTATAAATTATTGAGGATATTTAGGTTCATATGTGATAATAATTGGGCATGGTTTATGTTCTTCAGGTATATTTTGTTTAGTAAATATTAATTATGAACGATTACATAGTCGAAGATTATATATAAATAAAGGAATAATAAATTTTATACCTTCATTAAGATTATGATGATTTTTATTAATATCTTCAAATATAGCAGCTCCTCCTTCTATAAATTTAATAGGGGAAATTAGTTTAATTAATAGAATTATCAGATGATCTTATTTATCTATAATTACTCTTATTATAATTTCATTTTTTAGAGCTGGTTATAGATTATATTTATATTCTTATGTTCAACATGGAAAATATAATATAAGAATTTATAGATTTTCTACAGGTGTCTCTCGGGAATATTTAATATTAATGTTACATTGATTGCCTTCAAATATTATTATTTTAAAAATTGATTTTTTTATAATTTGGATTTAATTTAAATAATTAAGTATAAAAATATTGATCTGTGGAGTCAAAAATATTATGAAATTTCATTTTAAATCAATAAAAAAAATTTTCCAAATTGGTTTAATAAGTTTTTTTTATTATTTTTTTTTAGAAATAATAAATTTTTTTTTTATAATTTATTTTATTATAGAAAATATAGTTTTTTTTTTAGAGTGAGAAGTTATTTCTTTTAATTCTATAAGAATTGTAATATCTATTTTATTAGATTGAATATCTTTATTATTTATAATATTTGTATCTATAATTTCATCTTCAGTAATTTATTATAGAAAAAGTTATATATCTTCAGAATTAAATTTAAATCGGTTTATTATTTTAGTTTTATTATTTGTATTTTCAATAATTTTATTGATTATTAGGCCAAATATGATTAGAATTTTTTTAGGTTGAGATGGATTAGGGTTAGTTTCTTATTGTTTAGTAATTTATTATCAAAATATTAAATCTTATAATGCAGGGATATTAACTGCTTTATCTAATCGTATTGGTGATGTAATAATTTTGATAGTTATTTCTTGAATAATAAATTATGGAAGATGAAATTATATTTTTTTTTTAAATTTTATAAATAATGATTATATAATGCAAATTATTGGGTTTATATTAATTATTGCAGCTATAACTAAAAGAGCTCAAATTCCTTTTAGATCTTGATTACCGGCTGCTATAGCAGCTCCTACTCCTGTATCGGCTTTAGTTCATTCTTCAACTTTAGTTACTGCAGGAGTTTATTTATTAATTCGTTTTAATATAATATTAGTTGATATATTTTTTTTTAAATTTTTATTATTATTATCAGGTTTAACTATATTTATAGCAGGTATTTCTGCTAATTATGAATTTGATTTAAAAAAAATTATTGCTTTATCAACATTAAGTCAATTAGGTTTAATAATAAGAATTTTAAGAATAGGAATACCAGATTTAGCATTTTTTCATTTATTAACTCATGCTATATTTAAAGCTTTATTATTCATATGTGCAGGAGTGGTAATTCATATAATAAATGATATTCAAGATATTCGATATATGGGGGGTATTAGATTTTATATTCCTTTAACTAGTTTATGTCTGAATATTTCAAATTTAGCTTTATGTGGACTTCCATTTTTAGCAGGATTTTATTCCAAAGATTTAATTTTAGAAATAGTAAGAATAAGAAATTTAAATTTAATAATTTTTTTTTTATATTATTTTTCTACGGGTTTAACTATATTTTATACAATTCGTTTATTATTTTATTTAATAATTAATGATTATAATTTAATAGTTATTTATAATTTATATGATGAAGATTATACTATAGTAAAAAGAATATTCATATTATTATTTATAAGATTAGTAGCGGGTAGATTTTTAAGATGAATAATTTTTAGTTATCCTTATATGATTTATTTACCTTTAAATTTAAAAATAATAGTTATTTATGTAATATTATTTGGTTTATTAATAGGTTATTTAGTTAGAAATATAAAAATTTATTCAATTAATAAATTTTTAATAACATATAATTTAAGAAATTTTTTATGTTTAATATGATTTATACCTATACTTTCTACTTACGGGTTAAATATTTATTTTTTAAAAATTGGTCAAAATTTATTAAAAAATGTTGATATGGGATGAAGAGAATTAAATAGAGGTCAGGGTATATTTAATGTTATTAAGAATTATTCTATTTTTTATAATTTTTATCAAATTAATAATTTTAAAATTTATTTATTTAGATTTTTTTTTTGAATGTTAATTTTTTATTTATTATTATATTTATTAATATAAATTTAAATAGCTTATATAATTAGAGCATAATATTGAAGATATTAAGGAGATTGTTAAATCTTTAAATATTTATAAAAAAATTTTTTTATTTTTACAATGAAAATGTAATGTTTTAAATAAACTATATAAATAGAAATATTAATAGATATTATCTACTATAATTTAAGTTAGAAGCTTAATTTTTATATATTTCTTTAATTGGAATATATAATTCATTAATATCATTAACAGTGATATACCTCTAATTTGGTTTCAATTAAAAATATGGAGTAATAACTCTATCTTTTAAGTCGAAATTAAATGCATAATATTGCTTCATATTTAAGATAAATTGATTTCAATATTTTTTGAATGCAAATCAAATGTTTTTAATAAACTATAATCCTAATTTGTTCAATTTAATATATTTTGATTTCATTCATGATAAAGTCCAATTAGAAGTATTAATAAAAAAAAGAAACTAATTTTTATTATTGTTAAAATATTAACTAAATTAAATGAATAAATTATAGGAAAAATTAAAGCAATTTCTACGTCAAAAATTAAAAAAATTACTGTAATTAAAAAAAAATGTAAGGAAAATGGAATTCGAGCTGATGATTTAGGGTCAAATCCACATTCAAAAGGTGAATTTTTTTCTCGATCTATAAATGATTTTTTTGATAAAATAAATGTTAAAAATATTATAATATTAGAAATTAAAATAATTACAATTGAAATTGATAATAATAAAATGATTATTTATATTAATTTTGATTAAACTTTTTGATTGGAAATCAAATATACTAGATATATTATATAAATAAATTAGTTACCTCATCAATAAATGGAGATATAAAGGAATAATCAAACTACATCGACAAAATGTCAATATCAAGCTGCTGCTTCAAATCCAAAATGATGGTTGTTAGAAAAATGGGTAAATAAGTGACGTAATAAACAAATAAGTAAAAAAATTGTTCCAATAATTACGTGTAATCCATGGAATCCTGTAGCTATAAAAAAAGTTGAACCATAAATTGAATCTGCAATAGTAAATGGTGCTTCAATATATTCATAAGCTTGAAGGATAGTAAAATAAATTCCTAATATAACGGTAATAAAAAGACCTTGAGTAGTTTGAGAAAAATTATTTTGTATAATAGCATGGTGAGCTCAAGTTACTGAAATTCCTGATGTAATTAAAATAATAGTATTTAAAAGAGGAATTTGAAAAGGGTTAAAAGGAGTAATTCTTATAGGAGGTCATATAGCTCCAATATCAATATTAGGTGATAATCTTCTATGAAAAAAAGCTCAAAAAAATGAAATAAAGAAAAATACTTCTGAAATAATAAATAAGATTATCCCTCATCGTAATCCTTTTGATACTAAAATTGTATGATAGCCTTGATATGTTCCTTCTCGACAAATATCTCGTCATCATTGATATATTGTTAAAAGAATAATTATATAGCCTAAAATTATTAAACTTATGTTAAATTCATGGAATCATTTTACTATTCCTGTAACTAATGTTATTACTCCAATTGCTCCGGTTAATGGTCATGGACTATAATTTACTAAATGAAAGGGGTGATTATAATTTATTGACATTAGTTTATATTAATTAACTTCTCTAGAATATAATGTTCTTAAAATAGAAATTACATAAGCTTGAATAACTGCAACTGCTGACTCTAAAATTAATAGTAAAATTTGTATAAAAATTAAAATAAATAATAAATAAAAAGATATATTATTACCAGTTCTTCTTAATAAAGTTAATAATAAATGACCGGCAATTATATTAGCTGTTAATCGAACAGCTAATGTTCCTGGACGAATAATATTTCTAATTGTTTCAATTAATACTATAAAAGGTATTAAAATAGAAGGAGTACCTTGAGGAATTATATGAATAAATATGTGTTGATAATTATTAATTCAACCATATAATATAAATCTTAGTCATAAAGAAAGAGAGATAGATAAAGAAATTGTAAGATGTCTAGTTCTAGTGAAGATATATGGGAATAATCCTAAAAAATTATTAAATAAGACAAAAGAAAATAAGGAAATAAAGATAAAAGTAGATCCTTTATTGATTCTATTAGTTCTTAGTAATATTTTAAATTCATTATGAAGTTTATTTAAAATAAAATTTCATAAAATAAAATGTCGATTAGGAATAAATCAAAAAGAATAAGGAATAAATAATAATCCAATGAAAGTTCTACATCAATTTAATGATAAATTAAAAATATTAGTGGAAGGATCAAAAATAGAAAATAAATTATTTATCATTTTCAATTTAAATTTTTAAAGTTTTTATTATTAATTTTATTAATTTTATTATTATTATTATTTGTATAAATATAATAATTTATAATATTAAAAATAATAAAGATTATAATGAATAAAATAAATGAAAGAATTCAATTAATAGGTATTATTTGAGGAATAAAAGAATATTACTAAAGTAATAATTTAAATTTGACATATTTATGTTATAAATTTAACTAATTCTTTCATTAGAAGTAAATGCTAATTTACTATAAAATGGTTTAAGAGACCAGTACTTGCTTTCAGTCATCTAATGAAGAGTAATTATTAATTCAATTAATGAAATTTTTAATTGAAATTCTTTCAATTATAATAGGTATAAATCTATGATTAGCTCCACAAATTTCTGAACATTGACCAAAAAAAATACCAGGTCGATTAATAAATAAATTAGTTTGGTTAAGACGACCAGGATTAGCATCAATCTTTACTCCTAAGGATGGAACAGTTCATGAATGAATTACATCTGTAGCAGTAACTATAATTCGAATTTGATTATTTATGGGTAAAATAATTCGATTATCAACATCTAGTAAACGGAAATTATTAATATTAGATTTATCATAATTAATTATATAAGAGTCAAATCTTACGTCATTGAAATCAGAATATTCATAACTTCAATATCATTGATGACCAATTGATTTTAAAGTAATTAAGGGATTATTAAGTTCATCTAAAAGGTAAAGTAAACGTAAAGAAGGTAAAGCAATAAAAATTAAAGTAATTGTAGGGATAATAGTTCAAATTAATTCAATTATTTGTCCATCTAATAAAAATCGATTAATATATTTATTAAAAAATAAGTTAATTATTAAATAACCGACTAAAATAGTAATTATAATTAAAATAATTAATGTATGATCATGAAAAAAAATAATTTGTTCTATTAAAGGAGAAGCTCTATTTTGTAAATTAAAATTAGATCAAGTAGCCATTTCTAAAAAAAGGATAAATCCTTTATAAATGGGGTTTAAATCCATTACATATAATCTGCCATATTAGAAATTTCTTAAAATAGGAAGTTCATTATAAGAATGTTCAGCAGGAGGTAAATTTTGTAATCATTCAATAGAAGAAGGTATATTAAGAGAAAATAAAATAATACGTTGATTAATAAATGATTCTCAAATAATTATTATTATTATTATTAAAGATAATAAAGAAATATATGAACCAAAGGAAGATAAAATATTTCAGGATATAAAATTATCAGGATAATCTGAATAACGACGAGGTATTCCGGCTAGCCCTAAAAAATGTTGGGGAAAGAAAGTTAAATTCACTCCAATAAATATTGTAAAAAATTGAATTTTTAAAAAGTAAGGATTTAAAGAAAGACCTGTAAATAAAGGATATCAGTGAATAAATCTTCCGGCAATAGCAAATACAGCTCCCATAGATAAAACATAATGAAAATGAGCTACTACATAATAAGTATCATGTAATGTTACATCGATAGATGAATTTGCTAAAATTACTCCAGTTAATCCTCCTACTGTGAATAGAAAAACAAATCCTAAACTTCATAATATAGAAGGTCTATAATTAATTTGTGTTCCATGGAAAGTAGCTAATCAACTAAAAATTTTAATTCCTGTGGGAACTGCAATAATTATTGTTGCTGATGTAAAATAAGCTCGAGTATCTGTATCTATTCCTACAGTAAATATATGATGAGTTCATACAATAAATCCAAGAAGTCCAATTGCTATTATGGCATAGATTATACCTAAACATCCAAATGTTTCTTTTTTACCTCTTTCTTGAGTAATAATATGAGAAATTATCCCAAATCCTGGTAAAATTAAAATATAAACTTCTGGATGCCCAAAAAATCAAAATAAATGTTGATATAAAATGGGATCTCCCCCTCCTGCAGGATCAAAAAAAGATGTATTTAAATTACGATCTGTTAATAATATAGTAATAGCTCCTGCTAAAACTGGCAGAGAAAGAAGTAATAATAAAGCAGTAATTCCTACAGCTCAAACAAATAAAGGTATTTGATCAAATGATATTCTATTAATACGTATGTTGATAATTGTTGTAATAAAATTAATTGCCCCTAAAATTGAGGAAATACCTGCTAAATGAAGAGAAAAAATAACTAAGTCTACTGATCTTCTTCCATGAGCAATATTAGAAGAAAGAGGGGGATATACAGTTCAACCAGTTCCAGCTCCATTTTCTACAATTATTCTAGAAATTAGAAGAGTTAAAGAAGGAGGTAATAACCAAAATCTTATATTATTTATTCGGGGGAAAGCTATGTCAGGAGCTCCTAATATCAGAGGAATTAATCAATTTCCAAATCCTCCAATTATAATAGGTATAACTATAAAAAAAATTATAATAAAAGCATGAGCTGTAACAATAGTATTATAAATTTGATCATCACCAATTAATGAGCCTGGAGTTCCTAATTCAGTTCGAATTAATAAACTTAAAGAAGTTCCTAGTATACCTGCTCAAATTCCAAAAATAAAATATAATGTTCCAATATCTTTATGATTTGTTGAATAAAGTCATTTTCGCGATAATAAAATGGCTGAATAATAAGCGATAAATTGTAAATTTATTTATGAGAAAAATCTCTTTTATTAAGCTTTATAGTCAATAATGATATAAAATTGCAAATTTTAAGGAGTAAAAATTAATTACTAAGGCTTAAAGAATTTCTTTTTTTATAATTTTGAAGATTATTAGTTTATTATAACTTAAAACCTTACATAAAAAAAAAAGTTCTAAAAATTATACCTAATAAAGAAATTATTCTAAATAAATTAATGAATAATATTGAATTATTTTTTAAATAAAATTTAAATCATTTTAATTTTAAATAGTTAAATATAATAGAGGAATAAATAATTCGAATATAAAAAAATAATATGATTAATCTTATTATAATAAAAATAAATGAAATAATGTAAAATTTATTTATAATTAAAAAATTAATAGTAATTCATTTAGGAAAGAATCCTAGAAATGGTGGAAGTCCTCCTAATGATATAAAATTAATAAATAAAGAAATTTTAATAATTGAATTTATGTTAATAATAAATAATTGATTAATAAAATAAGTATTTAATAAATTTAATGTAAAACATAAAATTCTAATTAAAAATGAGTATATAACTAAATAAAACAATCATAAATTTTCTCTAATTATAAAAGAAATTAATATTCATCCTAAATTATTAATTGAAGAAAATGCTATTAATTTTCGTAAGGAAGTTTGATTAATACCACCTAAAACTCCTACAATAACATTAATAATTATAATTATTATTAAAAAATTGTTATTTATGTAATATGAAAGAAGAATTATGGGGGAAATTTTTTGTCAAGTTATTAAAATAAAACAATTAATTCAAGATAAGCCTTCAATAATGTTAGGAAATCAAAAATGAAAAGGAGCAGATCCTATTTTTATTAATAAAGAAGAATTAATTATAATTGAAATTAAATTATTAATTTCAAAATTTTTTAATAAAATTATTTTAATTAAAATAGAAAATAAAAAATTAATAGAAGCAATAGCTTGAGTTAAGAAGTATTTTAATGCTGCTTCAGAAGATAAAAGATTTTTATGATTAGAAATTAGGGGGATAAATCTGAGTAAATTAATTTCAAGTCCAATTCAACATCCAAGTCAAGAATTAGAAGAAATAGAGATTAAAGTTCTAAAAATTAAAATGAAATAAAAAAATATTTTATTAGAGTTAATATTAAAAAAAATTTAAAATGGGGGAATTAAATTGAATTATAAATTTAATTTAATTTATATATTTTAGTGTAGGGGCACAATAATTTTTGATATTATTAGATATAGTTAAATTCTATAAAATATAATAAAGGTAGAGTTCTACTTAATTTACTCTATCAGAATAATCCTTTAATCAGGCACTTTATTTTTTTTAAAAAAAAGGAATTTCCTTTATATTTGAGGTATGAGCCCAAAAGCTTACTTTAGCTTATTTTTAA